TAAAAAGAAAAGTTTTACTTTATAGTTGAGGTATGAACCCAAAAGCTTAAATTAGCTTATCTTTTTGTATTTTATTATATGATGTATAAAAATTTTTGGAATTTTTGGTAATAGTTTAAATCTATTAAATGCAATGAAGGTAAGTTTACATAATTTATTTTATCGAAATAATCCTTTTTGTCAGGCACTTCATTTTATTTAATTAAATATTAATATATGTAGATATAAAAATCCTTACTTAAATATTAGTTAAATTTATAATAAAATTTATTTGTTTAAAAAAGATTTGATATAATTAATTGATAAAAGTTGATTTTATTTATTAATAAATAAAATTTATTTATTAATTTTGTTTATTTTTATTTAAAAGTATTGTTTAATTAGTAAATTTTATATAATTAAATATAGGACTGAATTTCGGTCAAAAGTTGATTTTATTGATTTTTGAGGGGTAAATTTAAGTGGGTTACGGGGATTTTCTAGTTTTAAAAGTTTCTTTTTTTTTTGTTACTATATAAAAATTAACTTATAATATCTAACAAATTATTATATTAGTATACCAAAATTAATAATATATTAATCTAATGATATATGATTTAATATTTATATATATATTAAATATTATATTAATTAACTTATATATTAAAACTTTATCAATAATAGTGAAATATTGATTAATTTTTGATTTATAAATGTATAGAATAATAATTTATATATACTTGTTTAATATGAATTAGCAGATTAAACTTATATATTAATGATATTTTAATAATAATATAGAAATCAATCATATAAGGGTTCTAATAGATTGTCTATATAGCTTAATTTAAGTATAAATATATAAAAAAGAATAACAATTTATATATCTATACAAGTATAGATTTTATAAATTATTATAGTGAATATTATATTATATTATATATATACTATAATTATAAATCATTTATATAGTATCTTTAATTTTTAAAAAAAAAAAAAAAAACTTGCTTATTTTAATGAATAATAAATTTATTATTCTATGATTTTAAAATAAATTAATAATATTAATTGAATAATTATTGCTTATATTAATTTATTTAATAGTAATGATTTTTTGGAATATTTATATTTTATGATTTAAATTTATCAAAATTTAAATTATTTTAATTTAAATAAATAATTATTTTAAATTATACATTATTTTAAATTTAAGAATAAATTATTTTAAATAAAATATATTTAAATGAAATTTTGAATGAATGATTAAAATTATTAATATTTTTATATAATTAATAATTATTTAAAATTATATATTATATTCAATTTAGGAATAAATTATATTTTTAAAAGTATATATAGATAAAATTTAAAAATTACATCTATAATTAATTAATGATTTTATAAAATTAATAGTTATTTAATATTTTACGGTATATTTAATTTAAGAATAAATTGTTTTGATTTATTATATGTTTAAATAAAACTACGGGTTAATTGGGGAACTAACTCGAGGGCTAGGGGCAAGCTAGCTTTGTATAGAAGGAAGTTGTTGTTTTTAATAAATACTAAATTTATTTCAAGATTAATTTTAGAAATTTTTTATTTTTTAATTTATAAATTTATATATTTAATTTAACATTTTTTATATTGAATGTTTGTTAATAAAATTTTATATATTTAAGGTAATTTAAATTTTGTATTATTAAGATGAGTTTAATTTTTTTGATGGTTATATTTGCTTTTAGTTAAAAGGTTTTATTTTAGCATAAAATTTGGGGTTTTAAATGATTTATATGTATAGTTATATTAAAAATTTTTTTTCAGTATATAATTTTAATATATTATTTAAGTAATTTTAGTAATTTATAAGAGATTTAATAAAATTTGTGCCAGCAATTGCGGTTATACAAATAATTCAATCTAAATTTATTGGTTAATAGTTAATTTTTAAAAAAAATTTATAATTATTATTTTTAGGTGAAATTATATATAATAATTTAAGTTAAATTTTTGTTATTTGATTCTATTAAAGTTTATATTAAACTAGGATTAGATACCCTATTATTTTTACTGTAAATATATTTACCGAAATAGTATTAGTAATTCTTGAAAATTAAAAAATTTGGCGGTGTTTTAACTATTTAGAGGAATCTGTTCTGTAAATGATATTCCACGATTATTAGTACTTTTTTTTTAATTTTGTATATCGTTGTTGTAAGAAGATTTTATTAGAATATAATTTTCAAATTTTTTATAAAATTATATTTCAAATCAAGGTGCAGATTATGAATGAGGAGTAATGGATTACAATTGAGTTATCATTGGTTTAAATGGTTAGTATTTTTAATAAATTGGATTTAATAGTAATATTAAATTTATATTTAATATGATTAAAGTTCTTAGACATGTACATATTGCCCGTCGCTTTCATTTTATTTGAGATAAGTCGTAACAGAGTAGGTGTACTGGAAAGTGTACCTAGAAAGACATATTAAAGCTTAATTAAGTTTCTTTTTTACATGAAGAAGGTTACTGTTAAATTCAGTATAATTTGATGTTTAATTTATTATTTATTTATTTATTATTAAATTAATATTTAATTTATTATTATATAGAAAAATTTATTTTTATTATAGTTCATTAGTAAAGTGATTGAATTGATTTATATATTAAAAAGAAGAATTAATTTTTTGTACCTTGTGTATCAGGGTTGATTAATTAATAGTTAATTATTTAATTTTCTCGAATTAGAAAGATTTAATTTAATATTTATTTAATTGTTATAAATTTTTATAATTTTAAGTTTGAAATGAAATGTTATTCGTTTTTTAATTTATCTAGTTTTTTAAGAAAAAAATTTAATTTTATTATTATTTATTTATTTAATATTTCTTTTTTTTATAAATTATAATTTTAAAATATTAAAGGGATTAGCTTTTAATATAAATTTTAAAAATTAATTTTATGTTTAATTTTTGTTTTATTTGTATTGTAAATCAATTTATAATTTAATAGTTAGGGTTATATTATTATTATTTTTATTAATTTTAGATTTTCTATTAAAAAGAAGGTTTTAATTTTAATTATTTTGTTATAATGATTAAATTAGTAAATTTTAATTTATTTATATAAATTTATGTTAATTTATAAAAAGGAATTCGGCAAATTTAATTTTCGCCTGTTTAATAAAAACATGTCCTTTTGATAATAATTTAAGGTCTAATCTGCTCAATGAATAATTAAATTGCCGCAGTATTTTAACTGTGCAAAGGTAGCATAATAATTAGTTTTTTAAATGGGATCTAGAATGAATGATTGGACGAGAAATTGACTGTCTCTTTATAATTTTTGTTGAATTTAACTTTTAAGTAAAAAGGCTTAATTGAGTTTAAAAGACGAGAAGACCCTATAGAGTTTAATTTTTTTTGTAAATAAAAATTTTTGGAATTTTTGGTTTTGCAAGAATAATTTGGTTGGGGTGATTGAAAGATTAATTTAACTCTTTTTATTTTGAATCATTGATTTGTGATTAATAATTCTATTTTTATAAGTAAAATTTAAATTACCTTAGGGATAACAGCGTAATTTTATTTTATAGTTCATATTGAAATTAAAGTTTGCGACCTCGATGTTGGATTAAAATTTATTTTGGGTGTAGAAGCTTAAAGTTTAAGTCTGTTCGACTTTTAAAATTTTACATGATCTGAGTTTAAACCGGTGTAAGCCAGGTTGGTTTCTATCTTTAATAGAATAAAATGATTTAGTACGAAAGGACCAATTATTTAATATTATATTTTAAGTTGAATATTATTGTTACTTTGGCAGAATAGTGCAATTGATTTAGAATCTTTAAATGTTTTAACAAGTAATAAATGTATTATTTGGATTTATTAGTATTAAGTATATCAGTGTTTATATTAATTTTTAGGGTATTAATTGGAGTTGCTTTCTTAACTTTGCTTGAACGTAAGGTTTTAGGATATATTCAAATTCGGAAAGGACCTAATAAAGTTGGAATTTTTGGTATTTTACAGCCTTTAGGGGATGCAGTTAAATTATTTTCTAAGGAACAAGTTAAGCCAATTATATCTAATTATTTAATTTATTATTTTTCTCCTGTATTTAATTTATTTATTTCTTTATCTTTATGATTATGTATTCCTTACTTAACATTTATATTTCATTTTTCTTTATCTTCAATATTTTTTTTATGTTGTTCTAGATTAGGAGTTTATAGAATTATAATTTCTGGATGATCATCTAATTCTAATTACTCACTATTAGGAAGTTTACGTTCAGTTGCTCAAACTATTTCATATGAAGTTAGTTTAGTGATAATTTTACTTTCTTATTTTTTTTTAATTGGAAGTTTAAGAATTTATGATTTTATTATTTATCAGAATTATGTTTGATTTTTTTTTATATGTTTTCCATTGAGTTTAATATTTTATGTTTCTGTTTTAGCTGAGACTAATCGAATTCCTTTTGATTTTGCTGAAGGTGAATCTGAGTTAGTTTCTGGATTTAATGTTGAATATAGAGCAGGAGGTTTTTCATTAATTTTTATTTCAGAATATACAAGAATCTTGTTTATGAGAATATTTTATTCATTTATTTTTTTAGGTGGGATAATTTTAACTTTTACTTTTTATTTAATTGTTTTATTTATTTCATTTAGGATTCTTTGAGTTCGTGGGACTCTCCCTCGACTCCGTTATGATTTATTAATGTATTTAACTTGAAAGAGATTTTTACCAATTTCTTTGAGGTGTTTAATATTTTTTTTGAGTTTAAAAATATTTTTTTATATTTTTATTATTTAGTTAATAAAATTTAGTAAAGCTAATAAGAAGGTGTTCTTTTATTATATTTTCAAAATATATACTTTTTCAAGTTCATAAGCTATTTAATTATAAAATCTCACATTTTGTATAAGTATAGGTTTAACGGGAAAAATATAAAGAAGATTAATGTTAATAATTGTCTTGAAAAGATGAAAGGTTCTATTACTGGTTTTCTTCCTAATCAGGTTAGTAAAATAAATGTTCATGAAAATAGAAAAAATAATATTTTATTTATTGGATAGAATGAGTTTCTTTTTATTTTTTTGTTAATTAATGTTAATGTGAATAAAATTGTAATTGATATAAATAGAGCAATTACTCCTCCTAATTTATTAGGAATTGAACGTAAAATTGCATATGAATAAAGAAAATATCATTCTGGTTCGATGTGAATAGGTGTTACTATTCTATTAGCTGGAATGAAATTATCAGGATTTCTTAGAATATAGGGTTTAAATAAAATAATAATTGAGAAGAAAGAGAAGGTAATTATTAACCTTATTAAGTCTTTAATTACAAAGTAAGGATAAAATGGAATTTTATTTATATTTCTATTTGTTCCTAATGGATTATTAGATCCTGATTCGTGAAGGAATATTAAGTGAATTATAACTATTGCAATAATTATAAATGGTGTAATAAAGTGTAGGGTAAAAAATCGATTTAAAGTTGGATTTCTTACAGTGTATCTTCCTCATAGTCATTGAACAATTTCATTTCCAATATATGGAATTGTTGATAGTAAGTTTGTAATTACTGTTGCACCTCAAAAAGATATTTGACCTCATGGTAAAATATAACCTAAAAATGCTGATGCTATTGTTATAATGAAAATAATATTTCCTATTAATCATGTTTTTTTTAATGTAAATGATCTATAGTAAATTCCTCGACCTATATGTAAATATAGGGCAATAAAAAATATAGAAGCCCCATTAGCATGAATTGTTCGGATTAATCATCCTTTATTTACGTTATGACTAATATGAGCTACTCTGTCAAATGCAAGATTAATATTAGGACAATAATGTATGGTTAAAAATATTCCTGTAATTATTTGAATAATTAAACAAACTCCTAGTAATGATCCTATATTTCATCAATTTGAGATATTTGTTGGAGTTGGAAGATCAATTAATCTATTATTTAAAATTTTAATAATAGGATATTTTTTTTGAATTTTCATTAATATTTTCGTAATGGTCCTATTTTTATATTAGTAATTTTGGTTGATATAATTATTGTTATGAAAAGGTATATAATAATAATAGTGAAAATTGATATTATTGGAAATGTTAAGTATTTATTTATTGATAATTTAAAATTTTTTGGTTGTGTATAATTTAATATATCTATATTAATGAATGAATTATAATTTAAGAGATCATTAAGTATTATAAATACAATAATAGAAAATATTATAATTAAAAATATTATGATAATAGTAATATTTTTGAGTTTAAATTTTTCATTAGATGCAATTCTTGTTATATAAATAAAAAGGATTATTAAACCTCCAATTATAATTAAGAATAGAATATATGAATATCAAAAGTTTGATGATAATAAACTTGAATTTATTGAAATTAAAAGTGTGTGACATAATAATGATAATCCTATAGATAAGGGGTGATTGGTTAATAAAAATATAATTCTTGTTAAAGATAATATTATTATAATAAATAAAATGCAGAGAATAGTTTAAATAAGATTTTAGTTTTGGAAATTAAAGATGAGATATTTCTTTTCTCTGAAGTTTTAAAAGAAATCTTATTTCTGATTTACAAAATCAATATTTTATATAAATTATTAAAACAATGGAAATTTATTTAATTATATTTTTAATTTTTTATTTTATTGGATTTTTTGTTTTTAGTTTTAAATGTAAATATTTATTGTTAATATTATTAAGTCTTGAATATATTGTAATTAATTTATTTTTTGGTCTTTATGTTGTTATAACTATATTTTATATAGAAAATTATTTTTTAATAGTCTTTCTTTCCATAAGGGTTTGTGAGGGGGTTTTGGGATTATCAATTTTAGTTTCATTAGTTCGTTCTTATGGAAATGATTATTTTAATTCTTTTAACTTGTTATGATAAAATTTTTATTTATAATAATTTTTATGATTCCTTTATGTTTAATAAAAAGTTTATTTTTATATATTCAGTTATATATATATTTATTATTTTTTATATTTATTAGTATATTTTATTATATAAGTGATTATGGGTTGATTAGTTTTTCTTTTGGTATTGATTATTTAAGTTATATAATAATTATGTTATCAGTTTGAATTTGTATATTAATAATGATAGCAAGATTTAATATTTATGTAATTAAGGATCATTATGGATTGTTTAATTTTACTGTTTTGTTTTTAATAATTTGTCTTTATTTAACTTTTTGTTCTATAAATATTATAGTTTTATACTTATTTTTTGAAATAAGATTGATTCCTGTATTATTTTTAATTTTAGGTTGAGGTTATCAACCTGAACGTTTACAAGCTGGGTTGTATATATTTATGTATACTTTATTAGGTTCTTTACCTTTTATAGTGTCAATTTTTTATATATATATAAATTATATAACTTTAAGTTTAAATTTATTATTTTTTGTTGATTCTTTATATATTTATTTTTTAATGATTTTTGTTTTTTTAATTAAGATTCCTATATATATAGTTCATTTATGATTACCAAAAGCTCATGTTGAAGCACCAGTTTCTGGGTCAATAATTTTAGCAGGTTTGATATTGAAGTTAGGGGGTTATGGGTTAATACGGGTATTAAAGTATTATGTATATATTGCAATGAAGGTGAATTTTACACTAATTATATTAAGGTTAATTGGAAGAATATATATTTCTATAATTTGTTTACGTCAAACTGACATTAAATCTTTAATTGCTTATTCATCAATTTCTCATATAGGTTTAGTTTTATCTGGTTTAATAACAATAAATTTATGAGGGTTTTATGGATCTTTATATATAATAATTGCTCATGGATTATGTTCTTCAGGTTTATTTTGTTTAGCTAATTTAAATTATGAACGTTTATTTAGTCGTAGATTGTATTTAAATAAAGGTTTAATAAATCTAATACCAAGTTTATCTTTATGGTGATTTCTTTTATGCTCTTCAAATATATCTGCTCCTCCGTCATTAAATTTAATAGGAGAGATTATATTAATTAATTCAGTAGTTTCTTGAAATTTTATTTGTATTTTATTTTTAGTGTTTAGTTTATTTTTTGGAGCTTGTTATTCTTTATTTTTATATTCTTATACTCAACATGGAATTATTTCTTTTAGAATTTTTTCTTTTAAGGAAATTAAAATTCGAGAATATTTGTTATTGTTTTTGCATTGATTTCCTTTAAATTTAATTATTTTATTTGGAGATAAAATTTTATAGCTTAAATAGTTTAAATTAAAATTGTGATTTGTGATATCATAGATGAATTTTTCTTTAAGTAATTTGTTTTAATTTTTGTTTTATTATATTTTTTTTATCTTTAATTGTTTTTATAATAAGTTTATTTTTTATAATAATGGATCTTGTTGTTATAATTGAATATGAAATTTTGTCTTTAAATTCTAATATAATTTGTTTTTCTGTTCTTTTGGATTGAATGTCTTTATTATTTATAAGATTTGTAATATTTATTTCTTCAATGGTTATCTATTATAGAAATGATTATATAGAAGGGGATATAAATATAAGTCGATTTATTTATTTAATTCTTCTTTTTGTATTTTCAATAATATTTTTAATTGTTAGTCCTAATTTAATTAGTATTTTATTAGGATGGGATGGATTAGGATTAATTTCTTATTGTTTAGTTATTTATTATCAAAATATTAAGTCTAATAATGCTGGAATATTAACTGCTCTTTCTAATCGAATTGGGGACGTATTAATTTTAATTTCTATTGCTTGAATAATAAATTATGGTAGGTGAAATTTTATTTTTTATTTAGATTTTATACAGAAAGATTTTGATATAAAAATTGTTTGCTATTTAATTATTTTAGCTTGTTTAACTAAAAGAGCTCAAATTCCATTTTCTTCATGATTACCTGCAGCTATGGCTGCTCCTACTCCTGTGTCTTCATTAGTTCATTCTTCTACTTTAGTTACTGCTGGGGTATATCTTCTTATTCGTTTTAGTTCTTGTTTTGATTTAAATATAATTTATTTTTTAATGTTTATTTCTTTGTTAACAATGTTTATATCTAGTATATGTGCTAATTTTGAGTATGATTTAAAGAAAATTATTGCTTTATCAACATTAAGTCAATTAGGTTTAATAATTTTAATTATTTCATTAGGAGATTCTAATTTAGCTTTTTTTCATTTACTTTCTCATGCTTTATTTAAGGCCTTATTATTTATATGTTCAGGGAGTATTATTCATAATTTAAGTAATTGTCAAGATATTCGTTTCATAGGTTCAGTAATTTTAAATATACCATTAACATGTTTATTTTTTAATATTTCTAATTTTTCTTTATGTGGATTTCCTTTTTTAGCAGGATTTTATTCTAAGGATTTAATTTTAGATGTTTATTCAATAGGGTACATAAATATGTTTGTATATATACTAATATATATGTCTATAGGTATAACTGTTAGTTATACATGTCGTTTAAGTTATTATACTTTATTTAATGTAAATTTGAATTTTAGATATTCAAAAATATCTGATTGTAGTATAATTATACTTAAGAGAATAATAGGTTTATATGTTGGAGTATTATTTAGAGGGAGAGTACTTTCTTGATTAATATTTCCTAGACCTTATTTTATTAGTTTACCTTTTTTTATAAAAATTATAATTATAATATTTACTTTTATTGGGTTATTATTTGGTTATGAATTAAATTATTTTTCTTTAAATTATAAATTACTTATATTAAAGTATATAAATGTAACTTTTTTTTTTTCTTTTATGTGAAATTTATCAATTTTGTCAACTTGAGGGGTGAATTTTTATCCTTTAAAATTAAGTGGTTATTTATATAGATTAATTGATCTTGGTTGATCAGAAAAAATAGGAACCCAAGGGTTAAATTATTTAATTTATAAAAATTCTAATTTTTTTCAGTCTTTATCAAAAAATGAATTAAAAATTTATTTAGTTGTTTTTTTATTATGAGTTTTTATTATTTTAATTTTTTTTTGTTTTAATAGCTTATTTAGAGCATAATATTGAAGATATTAAGGAGAGTTATCTTAAAATATTTATAAAAAGAGATAATTTAATTTTACAATGAAAATGTAATGTTTTTTATTAAACTATATAAATAGAAATACTAACAAATTTATTGCTATATTAGAAGTTAGAAGCTTCTTAATATATTTCTTTAAATGGAATTTAATTCAATTTTATCATTAACAGTGATATACCTAATTGGTTACATTTAAAATAAGGATGATTTAACATCAAACGTTAGGTCGAAACTAAATACATTATTGTTTCTTATTAAGATAAATTGATTAATCAATATTTTTTAAATGCAAATTAAATGTTAATTTAACTATTATCCTAATAAGATCAATTAAGAGATCCTTGATTTCATTCATGGAATAATCCAATTAGTAAAATATAAATAAATAATATTGAAATAAATATAAATGAGTAGATATTAGAAATTTTTATTGCTATAATAATAGGTAATAATAATGTAATTTCTACATCAAAAATTAAGAAGATTACTGCAATAAGAAAAAATTGTAAGGAAAAGGGTATTCGTGCTGAAGATAATGGGTCAAATCCACATTCAAATGGGGATCTTTTTTCTCGATCTATGATTATTTTTATCGAAATAATCCTTGTAGTTAGTATTATTAATAAAGATAATAAAAGGATAATTATTATAATAACAATTATAATTAAGATTACTTAAACTAAATCTAGATTTTTTAATTGGAAGTTAAAAATATTTTTTATATTATATAAGCATCTTCCTCATCAATAAATTGAAATATATAAAAATAATCAAACTACATCTACAAAATGTCAATATCAAACTGCTGCTTCAAATCCTATATGAGAAATTGATGATATAAAATTTTTTGAATGTCGAATTATACAAGTTAATAAAAATATTCTTCCAATAATTACGTGTAATCCATGGAATCCAGTTGCTATGAAGAATAAGGACCCGTAAATTGAATCTCTTATAGAAAATAAGGAAACTTTATATTCATATCCTTGAAGAATTGAGAAGTATAATCTTAAAATAATAGTGATTATTAATCTAGTTTTAGTTTGATTGAAATTATTTTCAATTAAACTATGATGAGCTCATGTAACAGAAATTCCGGAAGAAATTAAAATTAAAGTATTTAATAAAGGAATTTGAACAGGATTAAATGAGGTAATTCCTAAAGGAGGTCAGATTATTCCAATATTGATTGAGGCTGATAATCTTCTATGAAAAAATCTTCAGAAGAATGATAAAAAAAATATTACTTCTGATGTAATAAATAAAATTATTCCTCATCGTAAACCAGTAATAACTTTTTTTAGATGTAAACCTTGAAATACTCTTTCTCGAGAGATATCACGTCATCATTGAAATATAATTATTATTATTATAATAATTCTTAATAATAAGATATCTAATTTATAGTTATGAAATCAATTTGTTAATCCAATTGTTGTAGTTATTGTTATTATTGCTCCTAAAATTGGTCAAGGTCTAATTTCAACTATATGAAATGTATGAGTTTTTATCATAATAAATTTCTCTTGAGTATAATGTTATTAATGTAGTAAATACATATGCTTGAATTATACAAACTATTAATTCTAACCTTATGAAAATTAATTGTACAATGATTAATAATCTTAAAGGTAAAAAATTTAAGTTTCTACTAAGATTTCCAATTAGTGTTAAAATTAAATGTCCTGCAATTATATTTGCAGTTAATCGAATAGCTAGTGTTATTGGTCGGATAATATTTCTGATTGTTTCAATGCAAATTATAAAGGGAATTAAAATCATAGGAGTATTTATAGGGACAAGATGGGCAAATATATAAATATAATTATTTATTCATCCATAAATTATAAATCTTATTCATATAGGTAGTGAAAATGATAGTGTTAAAATTAAATGTCTAGTTATTGAAAAGAAATAAGGTATTAAGGCTAATATATTTATTAAAAAAATAGATGTAAATAAAGAGATTATTATTAATATTAATCTATTTATATTAATAATAGTTTTTATTTCTTTATTTAAAGTTAAGTTAATATAAATTCATAAAAAGTTAATTCGTGAAGGAAGTAATCAAAATGATAATGGTAAGAATAAAATACATATAATAATTCTATATCAATTTAGTGATAAATTATTACTTGTTGATGGGTCAAATCTTGAGAATAAATTTATTATCATTTTCAGTAATTAGAAATAATTTTATAATTAAATTTTATTTTTAATATAGGTAAATATAAATAATAATTAATTGAATTAAAAGTTAAAAATATTAAGATAAAATAAATGAATAAATATAATCATCTTATTGGAGCTATTTGAGGAATTAAAAATTATTATTTAATTATTCTAACTTGACATGTTAGTGTTATATTTATTAACTAAATTTTTCATTAGAAGTAGTTACTATTTACTATATTATGGTTTAAGAGACCAGTTCTTGCTTTCAGTCATCTAATGAAAAATTTTTTACTCATTTAATAAAATATTTAGGAGAAATTCTTTCAATAATAATTGGTATAAATCTATGATTTGTTCCGCAGATTTCTGAGCATTGACCAAAAAATATACCTACTTGATTTATGTATAGAGAAGCTTGATTTAATCGTCCTGGGGTTCCATCAATTTTAATTCCTGAAGACGGGATGGTTCAAGAATGAATTACATCTGATGATGAGATAATTATTCGAATTAAAGAGTTAAAAGGTATAATAAGACGATTGTCTACATCTAAAAGACGAAAGGAATAATTATTTATTTTATCGAAAGGAATTATGTATGAATCAAATTCAATATTTTTAAAATCTGATAATTCATATGATCAATATCATTGATGTCCAATTGATTTAATAGATAATGAAGGTATATATATTTCATCTATTAAATAAAGTAATTTTAATGATGGGAGTCCGATAAAAATTAAAGTAATTGTGGGGGAAATAGTTCAAATTAATTCAATTATTTGATTTTCTAAAAGAAATCGATTAATAAATTGATTCATAATTATTGTAATAAAGATATAAGAAACAATAATTATAATTATTACTAGAATTATTATTGTATGATCATGAAATATAATTAATTGTTCTATTAATGGGGATATACCATCTTGAGCTCTGAGATTTATTCATGTAGACAGTTCTAAAAAAAGTTTTACTTTATATATGGTTCTTAAATCCATTGCACTATTCTGCCAAATTAGAATTTTACTAATATTGGAAGCTCAGAATAAGTGTGCTCAGATGGGGGATAGACTTGAATTCATTCAATTGATGAATTTCAATTTATGTTAAATGAATTTTTTTTAATTAAATATATTCTTTCTCAAATAATATAGATTATGAATAACATTCCAATAGTTCTAATAATTGAGCCAATTGAAGATATAATATTTCATGATAAATATGCATCTGGAAAATCAGAATATCGTCGGGGTATACCTCTTAAACCTAAAAAATGTTGTGGGAAAAAGGTTAAATTTACTCCAATAAAAGTTACTATAAATTGAATATTAAGTAATTTTTTATTTAAAGATAAACCTGTAAATAATGGGTATCAATTAATAATTCCTGCAATAATAGTAAATACTGCCCCTATAGATAATACATAGTGGAAATGGGCTACTACATAATATGTATCATGAAGAATAATATCAATTGATGAATTAGCTAATATTACTCCTGTTAATCCCCCAATTGTGAAAAGAAAAATAAATCCCAATGATCACAATATTTGAGGTCTATAATTAATTTGAGTTCCGTGGATAGTTGCAATTCATCTGAAGATTTTAATTCCAGTTGGAATAGCAATAATTATTGTTGCAGAAGTAAAGTAAGCCCGTGTATCAATATCTATTCCTACTGTAAATATGTGATGTGCTCAAACTACAAAACCTAAAATTCCAATAGTTATTATTGCATAAATTATTCTAATTACTCCAAAGGTTTCATTCTTCCCTCTTTCTTGTGTAACAATATGAGAAATTATTCCAAATCCTGGTAAAATTAAGATATATACTTCAGGGTGTCCAAAAAATCAAAATAGATGTTGGTATAAAATAGGGTCCCCTCCACCCACAGGATCAAAAAATGATGAATTTAAATTTCGGTCTGTTAATAATATTGTAATTGCTCCTGCAAGTACAGGTAAGGATAAGAGAAGAAGAATAGCTGTAATTACAACAGCTCAAACAAATAAAGGTATTCGATCAAGAGTGATTCCTCTTACTCGTATATTAATTACTGTGGAAATAAAATTAATTGCTCCTAAAATTGATGAAATTCCTGCTAAATGAAGTCTGAAAATTGTTAAATCGACTGACCCACCTCTATGAGCAATATTAGCAGATAAAGGAGGGTATACAGTTCACCCAGTCCCTGCTCCACTTTCGATTATTGATCTTCTTAGAAGTAAAGTTAATGAAGGCGGAAGTAATCAAAATCTTATATTGTTTATCCGTGGGAATGCTATATCTGGGGCTCCTAATATTAATGGAATTAATCAATTTCCAAAACCCCCAATTATAATAGGTATAACTATAAAAAAAATTATAATAAATGCATGTGATGTAACAATAACATTGTATAATTGATCATTACCAATTAGAGAACCAGGATTTCTTAGTTCAGTTCGAATTAAGATTCTAAAAGATATTCCTATTATTCCTGTTCAAGCTCCAAATAGAAAATAGAGTGTTCCAATATTTTTATGATTAGTTCTAAAGAGTCATTTATTCAGTAAAGTGACTGAATAAAGGTGATAAATTGTAAATTTATTTATGGAGGTAATCCCTTTACTAATCTTGTATTCAAGTATGATTTTAAATTGCAAATTTAAAGGTAACTTATGTTTAAGATTTATTTGTTAGGGTTAAATTAATTGAGAAAGATACTTAAGTATCCATAATTGAATATTGAAAATATTTGATAAATAGATTTAGCTTTATTTATTTTTTGTTAGAATAAAGGGAATATCTTGTTTTAAAAATGAACTCTTCCTTATTTATTGAAGGATTCATTCTTAATTTTTGTTTTAATAAACTTTATAAACCTTTTAGGTAAGGCTTAATAAGCTTAATGGCAACTTTGAAGGTTACTAGTTTTTTTTAACTTAAATCCTTGATTTAAGTTATTGTATATATGGAAGTTATTAAGATTAATGAGAAAATTGTTGTAAAGTTTAAAAAGCTTAAAATTATTTTTCTAGGATTTTTAAATGAAATTTTAAAAAGCTTTTCTTCTAATCTTATTGTTATTGATGAGATTGAGATTATTCTATAAATGTAAATTGTTATCAAAGTTCTAATAATCATTATTCTTCTAATAATGGTTATATTTTCTTGTATTATAAATTGGATAGTTAATCATTTAGGGAAAAATCCTGGTAAAGGAGGAATTCCTCCTAAAGACAAAAAGTTTAGTGAGTATAAAATTTTATTTAAAGGGTTTCTTCATTTTAATGAATGAAGCTGGTTAATAAAATAGATTTTATTTATTTTTATTAATGCAATAATATTAATTGTGGTAAATGTGTAGATAATAAAATATCATATTCAGATTGTTTGTATACATATTATTGTTGCAGTTATTCAACCTATATGAGAAATTGATGAATAAGCAAGAATTTTTCGTATTCTAGTCTGGTTTATAATTATAATTCCTCTAATAAGTGTAGATGAAATAATAATTCTTCTAAAGAATACGGAGTAATTAATATTGAGTATAATTATTGTTATTGGGGCAATTTTTTGTCAAGTTAATATAATTATACAATTAGTTCATCTTAATCCTTCAATTACTTCTGGAAATCAAATATGGAACGGGGCTATTCCTATTTTCATGAAAAGTCTTGAGTTTAAGATTAATAATCTGTAATTTTCTATAATTCTTGAAGAAAATCTATGTTTTCACATTATAACAATAATTGTTATTAAAATAATAGTAGATGCAATTACTTGAACAATAAAATATTTAATTGAAGCTTCAATTGAATAAATATTTTTATAAAATTGGATTAATGGGATTATAGATATTAAATTAATTTCTAATCCTATTCATATGATTATTCATGAATAGGATGAAATTGTTATCAAAGTTCTAATAATTAAGGTTGAATAAAATATAATTTTATAAAATTTTTCTAT